CCAGATCCAAGTGGTAGTCTCAGGTCCCTTAGCTATGGTTCTTGAGAAATGCCCCGGTTTGGCCCATTCCTCGAAAGAAGTTTTTACGGGATCCCTATCTACCAAAATTTTTACTTCTGGTTCCGGCGAACGAATAATCATTGAGTCCTCCTCTTTCCGGACAACACATACAAAGAAACCCGCCAACAGTCAGTCCAGTGATTAGTGAACCTATGAGAGATGCTTAGAATTAGTTTCTTTCTCTTCTACTTCTATCTCCCATCTATTTATTTTCTTTAGTTATTCACTAGAGCAATTATGTCTGGAAGTCGATCCAGGGCAAGTGTTCGGATCTATTATGACATATCCAGGAGGCGCTCAACGGACCTTTTGAATATTTTTTAATCTTATAAAACCCTTTACGGGCTTAAAATTTGTCAAAAACCCTTTTTTTGTACAACCTTAGTGTATTCATATCTCAATTAGAAGTCCCGAAATGAAGCTGCTACTTTAATGGCGTATATAGAACATATTACTTTATTCCAAGCAGTCATTAGTAATTACTAGGATAAGAGACATTCCTGCGAGGGGTCTCTTTTATTAATTTGAATAGAATAGGAGAAAAATACATTTTCTACCGTATCCCTGTATCGTTTATCCTTACGAAATCCCAGACGAAATAGAACGATCTTAGAAAGGATATAATGAAATTCCTTGATTGTTTCTTACCAGATAAATGATCCCTTTTCTATTCCACTGATAGGGCTAACAGACAATTAATTTTTAATTATACCAAACGAAAATAGATATCGAAATTCTAAAGAAATAAAATTCTAAATAAATAAACAGAGAGTTTCTTATTCGAAACGTCCCGTGATCTTCAACCAATTCTGCGCTTGAATATAATTACCAGGAGTAAGCGCAATAGCTTGTTTCCAATACTCGGCAGCTTGATTGAACCAAGCCTCCGCAATTTCAGAATCTCCCTGTCGAACGGCCTGTTCCCCCCGGTCGGAATAGGTGGTTCAATTCCTTTCCTTAGAACCGTACTTGAGAGTTTCCCGCCTCATACGGCTCGGCAATCAATTCTTTTGGTGTCCCGGGTTTTTGAATCTAGTATATCGAATTGAATGAGATTTCTCATAGATCGATCTTTATCTTTATTCTTTTTTTGGGGGGGTTAACCAAAAGAGGTTAATTCCATGAGCATGAGTTTCAAACTTGACTTTTGATTAAATTAATAATCAGCTTTGCTTTCATTTTATCTTTTCTCCCACCGTCAGAAGAATAACATAGAAGCATTTCCACTATAGTTAGAATTTTCTGAAAGGTATCTATCTCGGTTTCATATAAAAATTGATATAGAATCTTTGAAAAAGCCCTTTCTTCCTAAGAAAGAAAAGGCTTACTGTCTTTGGGATCTGATGCTACACCGCTGCTCAATACCTTAGGGGATCGACTTTATTACATAAGTGGATTCCTTACTTTTATCTCATATCATGACATAAATAAGCAGTTCTTATTGGATCGGCATCGGCCCAAAACCTCGCGAATTGATCTTTACGGTGCTTCCTCTATCAATTAGATCCTTTATCCATAGAATAAACTATCTAGGCATATCGATTTCTTCATATTTCGACTTCTATGAAGTTTCTTTCTTTGCTACAGCTGATAAAAATCGTTTTTGCACGATGCATATGTAGAAAGCCTATTTTTTTTTTTCTAGTATTTATTAGTGTATTTGCTCTTTACCCCCCCCTCCTTTTTTTTTTCTTTTACTTTTTTCTTTCTATAGTAGAGATAGTCGCACGTAATGACAGATCACAGCCATATTATTAAAAGCTTGTGGTAAGAACGGATTTCGTTCTAGTGCCCGAAAATAATATTCTAAAGCTTTTGTATGTTCTCCGTTACTTGTGTGGATAAGGCCTATGTTATAGAGTATATAGCTTCGATCGTAAGGATCAATTTCTAGTCGCATAGCTTCATAATAATTCTGTAAAGCTTCCGCATAATTGCCTTCAGATTGAGCTGACATCCGTTACGGTCGTCATTCGATTCAAAGAATTCTCCGTTTCAAAACCGTACATGAGATGAAAATCTCATACGGCTCCTCCTTTATGTGCATTATGAGAATAATCCATGAAATCAAAAAAGATTGAAATATTCTCATTATGAACTAAGTGGGGCTAATGTTTTTACAAGAAATCTCTAGCCAACCTTCCTGCAAAAGCTTTTTTCTTAATATCACGCGTGTTGGTACTAGATAAAACCGGAAACTCCAACAATTTCTTTGTTCTCAACGCCCCTTAATTTACAGGAATTAATCACTTCAACAGTCTTCGATGGTTATACGGGTATCCACAGTACGAACGAGATGGATGTTTGTTATCCCAACCATTCTTCTTAGTCCCGATCCCGCTAAGGAAAGGGGGCAGTTTATAACAAAGTTTTCGTGTTGCTGATTCCTAGACGTAGCGCCTCTTCCCCTATGCCGCCTATTGGTACTGGTGTAGTAGGG